GTCAAGGCGGAAGCTGCGGGTTCGAGCCCCGTCAGTCCCGACAAATCCAATAAACAATAATCCAATAAAAAAAAAATACATCAATTCATCTCTTCATTTTCTGTAAAAGGGGTACAAATAGCAGAATTTCGTTCCCAAAGGGGATCCTTATTATTATTATTATTTTATATTATTTATATATTTATTTTATTTATTTTCGTTTTTCATCAAAGCAAATACAAATATGGTCATTTTCATTTCTTCAACTAGTATCGATGGAGATGGATAAAGACACATGTGGATTAGTACAATTATTGGTAGCGTCATATTCAGGATTCTAAGAGAGACCTCACTCAATTTGGGCTTTTCGATTCCTCCCGATCCGTATAATGAAATCGAATCGAGTACCCTATCTTTCCCGGTAGCACATACACAAATAGAATTCTTATTTGTACGATACAAAATGACTTTAATTTCTTTGATAAAATCCTTTTAATCGGAAAAGTCTCTTCTTTTTTGGCTCCGATTTTGTGTAACCTCAATTATTTGAAACAATCTATCTCATTCAAATTGTACACTGAAGTTTTGATATATTATATGGATCCCATTCCTAATTCAATCAAGTAAAGAGTATATTAATAAAATAAAAATCAAATAAAGACTCTGCCTCTCTTAGAGAGAGAGGGAATGGATAATCTTTTTTAAGGGTTTATGCCGAAGAAAAAACAAACTCTAAAAAAAAAAGTGAATTTGGTAGAATATTCGATTTTTTTTATACTGTACTAGGACTTATCTTTATCACACTTTTTTTTTGTTTTCCAATCCAATAAGATTAGATCATTCAAAAAAGGAGTTTAGAACATAACTCCCCCTTTCCCATTTCGCTTCTATTGTTTGTTTGTTTTTGTTTGTAACTTATGTAAGTTTAAAGACGATTAGATGATACTTAGTCAGATGATTGTACAAGGAAGGAGATAGTTTTATAGAAAAGAAAGAATGGAAAAGAATGATAAATAAAGTAACAAAGTAAGGAAATTTTCGATTGGATCAGGAATCCATTTTTGGATTTGGTATGAATAAATGATCTTTCTATGTTATACTATTCAATTCTCGACGATAAATCGATTTGAGAGTTCAGATATTGTTATTCATGATATTGATCTGATTCGATATCATCGAGATGGAATTCATCCCATTGAATTTAGAGGCGAAAGATTTCTCATCTCTTATGGGATTAAATCCCGAATTATTGTGAAGTAAAGAAAAACGAAACGATGAGATTATGGAAGTAAATATTCTCGCATTTATTGCTACTGCACTGTTCATTCTAGTTCCTACTGCTTTTTTACTTATAATATATGTAAAAACTGTTAGTCAAAGTGATTAATTTGAATGAAACTTGACTTCTTAGTTCTTCTCAATATCAAGAATTAACGAAATAAAATGAAAAGAATTCCAATTTTGCGTTTTAGCTGAAATGAGCGAACTAGAATCAGCAGGATTCTATGAGATCCGATAGTATGGTAGAAAGTAATATATTTACTACCATACTATCTATTTTTGTTATTCTAGTATATAAAGTTGTACTGTAGAAAGATCTGGGCTTAATATGGATCAATCTAGAATGTCATCTTCATATTCATATATAGATAGATATATAGACAATAGATATTAATTATCTATATGGAATGTACATAAGGTTCAAATTTGATTTCTTTTCTTCATATGTTTGATTTGTGTTGGTTCCAATTAATCTGGAATAGTTGAAAGGCGCCTCTTACTCTTATGATTCCAATTCCTGGATTTCTGATTATTTTCAATATGAATCCCGGAATCCATTGAAATAATCAAATCAATGAAAAGAAAAAAAATACTAAACTAAGTACTAAGTACGCAATATGTGACTTCTCCAAGAAAATATCTTAGTATGCGGAGTATCCCGTTAGAGAATCACTATGTCTATTTTATTTCCCGTAGAAAATCACTTAATTTAATAACTTTTAAATAACTAAAAAAAGAACTACTTTCTTTTGTCTTTGAACCGGAAAAAGGCAAACAAATAAAAAGTAAAAAAGGTTCCGCTGCTCCTTATTGTCCATATATAACTCTGATAAGAGCCGGTTTATCATAATAAAGAATTTAGGAAGAATTCGGTTGGAATAACTTTCCTATCATTTGTATTCTTTTTACTTTTGAAATATGAACACTGGAATCATTAAAATATTTATTTGATTATGATTAAAAGGGTATTATTCAAATATTATTCATAGAATAAATTACTCCACTCGAATCGAATAGAATTTTGAAATTGAATTCAATTATTGAATTCAATTTCAATATAAATAGTTCAATTAAAAATAGTTAAATTAAAAAGTCTTTGCAGAACGATCTATAAAAGAATTGATAGAGTTTCATTTCTCAACTCAATTAGTAGTATCCCTAGAGTCCACTTCTTCCCCATACTACGAGTGAAAGGGAAAATGTAAAGACTACCATCAAAGCAGCCCAAGCGAGACTTACTATATCCATGTGAATTATGTCCCCTATCTCTATGAATATGAAGGAATTTTGCTAGTATTGTTCACTTTTTTCCATTATTTTTCACTAATAATAGTCACTAATAATAATAATAGTCACTAATAATAATATTAGTATCGCTGGTGCAGAGTAAAAAAAAAAAAAAAAGATTTTGTCCAATACCATTGATGAAACAATCCAAAAAATCCAATTCAATTAATTAGAACCAATTAATTATAAGAAGTTCTTGTATGATTGCTAGTAGAATCGGGAAAGATTAAGCGCAAACAAAATAAGCAGCAGCGCTCTTGGAAATATCACGAGTCTTTTTCCTCCGCTGTTTCTATTGGGGACAATATATCAGCAAAACGGAATAAGGTATTTCGCGTCTTTTGTTGATCAGGCGACACCCGGATTTGAACTGGGGAAAAAGGATTTGCAGTCCCCCGCCTTACCACTCGGCCATGTCGCCAAGGCAATAGAAATAAAAAATAGACCAAAATACCCCCCCCCCCTTTTTTTTCTTACTAAACTTCTTTTTTTTTTGTACTTGTATCTTGAATCCCATTTTTCTTAATCTGAATCCCTTTCCTAAAAGAAATCCTTCCTTTTTTGGATTGGATCTATCTCTTTGATTAATTTTATATAGTATGTCAAAACACGCACTATCTGAATTCTTTCTCCTTTCTATTGAAAGGAAAAACAAAATGTGAATTTTCAGTCACAAAAGCCGAAATTCAGGACAAATTGGAACCGTTAACTATTGACTGAAAATTCATGAACGATTCTCGAATTTGAATCTAAATTTGAATCTAAAATTGTATTTCCCGTAAGAAAATAAAAATGGATATCTAACTATCCAGTATTGATTCTTTTCAATAAAAAAAAGCCTTCTCCATTTCAATTATAACAACAATTATGAGTATATGTAAACCCCAGAACATAAATTATTACACGTATACCTCTAATCAGATATCTTATCTGTTTATGATTCCTATAGAAAATCGATATTTTGCTAGAGCACGCCATGCGTTGTACAGAATAGACCCGCAATAAAAGGAAAGACATATATATAGATAGCTATAGTTCTATCCGCGTATGCTTAATAAAGCTTTCTTCTGCGCTTCAACAAACTCTATAAAAAAAAAATATATCTCTTCTGTTCGGTGCGAATCCTTTTTTTTTTTTTTAACTGAACAAGGAAATCCACGAAAAATTTTAACTGAACAAGGAAATCCACGAAAAAAAGGAAAAAAGCTAAGTGCTAATGGGTTTTTATCTCATCGAAGAGATCAAATCCCGAATTATTTATTTCACTTGTATTGGAATATGTAATATCATAAATAATAGTAGAAATTGAATCACTTTTTGTTATTCTATATAAAATTCCATAAGTCTAAGTTAAGTGGAATTTCTCAATTCTTTTCCAGTTGTATCTGTTGCAAATTCCAATTTGAGTAGAAAATCAAAATTCTCTTTATTCCTCCGTTCATACGTATTTCAGACATTCCATATTCATATATGGAGTTAGATAAAATTTTATGTGATTCTGTAAACAGAATAGCAATTCCATCAGTGCTGATCGATCCATATAATTGGATGAAAAACGATCCAATAATGGGATTTTTTTTCAATAAATGGGAAATTAAAAATGCTTGGGGATGGAAATGGGGGAATGTCTACAATACCTGGATTTAATCAGATACAATTTGAAGGATTTTGTAGGTTCATTGATCAGGGCTTAGCGGAAGAACTTTATAAGTTTCCAAAAATTGAAGATAGAGATCAAGAAATTGAATTTCAATTATTTGTGGAAACATATCAATTAGTAGAACCATCGATAAAAGAAAGAGATGCTGTATATGAATCACTTACATATTCTTCTGAATTATATGTATCCGGGGGATTAATTTGGAAAAACAGTAGGGATATGCAAGAACAAACAATTTTTATTGGAAACATTCCTCTAATGAATTCCCTGGGAACTTCTATAGTAAATGGAATATACAGAATTGTGATCAATCAAATATTGCAAAGTCCTGGTATCTATTACCGGTCAGAATTGAACCATAACGGAATTTCGGTCTATACCGGCACTATAATATCAGATTGGGGGGGAAGAGTAGAATTAGAGATTGATAAAAAAGCAAGGATATGGGCTCGTGTGAGTAGGAAACAGAAAATATCTATTTTAGTTCTATCATCAGCTATGGGTTTGAATCTAAGAGAAATTCTAGAGAATGTGTGCTACCCCGAGATTTTCTTGTCTTTCCTGAGCGATAAGGAAAAAAAAAAAATTGGGTCAAGGGAAAATGCCATTTTGGAGTTTTATCAACAATTTACTTGTGTAGGCGGAGGTCCAGTATTTTCTGAATCCTTATGTAAGGAATTACAAAAGAAATTTTTTCAACAAAGATGTGAATTAGGAAGGATTGGTCGACTAAATATGAACCAGAGACTGAATCTTGATATACCTCATAACAATACATTTTTGTTACCGCGAG